AATTCAAATAATATTAATATTTTGAATATTATTAAAAAAAAAGATAAATGAAATATTAAACATAAAAAATTACAATATTCTATTAATATAATAGAGTCAAGGAGGAGGTCTGGCCCATTTTATCTCCCTCTCTCTCTTTTTTCTTAGTGATTTAGAATATAGTCAGTAGTCAGATGTAATAGAATTTCTAGGGATTTTCATCTCGGGATTTATGGTATATTCTACACGGCTGTGTGGTGTATTCTTTTCATTAAGATCCGGATAGAGAATCATTGTTTCTATTAATTTGATACGGATACGAAAAAAGAATGCATCGACCGATTCGATTCTCTCTCCTTGTATCAGATTTATACTTAATCGATTTGATTCAATCCATTGAATTGTGAGGAACCTTTACATATAAAAACCCATGGGTTCCTATACCCAAATTAGGAAACTTTGGACCTGTACTACCCTGGCCCCGGCTTTACCCCCCCCAAAAAAAAAAAATCGAGTTTTTTATTTAATTAGTCTTGAAAGATTCATTTCAGACCCATTTCTAGGACTAAAGATCGTGATTTGGAATGACTCGAAATGCTTATTAATGTAATAATAACACCTAGCAAGACCAACCAACGGGTTGGGTTTCGTGACAATAAACGGTTTCTTTTGAAGCAAACCTACAAAATGGGGCATAGTTCAGTGGTAGAGTCGGCTGAATCATAAATGATTTACAGAAGATACTTCGAATGGAATCACGCGTTGTCGAACGATTCGACAGACAAAATCTCCCCATTCCCCAAAAACCAACTCATAAAAATAGAAGAGGGCGCAAACATTGATACATTTAGGACCAATTCATTATCTCTGAAACAATGAATTGGGGTTGTTGTTCTGCCAAAAGGCAATACGTCGGGGGATTCCTAACTCATCCAAGTTCAAATGGGCCCTAATCTTTTTAGATAAAGTCTGCATTGGTAGAATTGGAATGATGAACAGTTGGATTGGGTAGATTGGAATACAAAAAAAAGAACTTAAACTTATTAAGTATTGTACAGAAAAATGACTACTTGCTTTGCTAAGCCGGTTATACGAGGAAAAGCCTATTGTACAATGAAACTTACCGAAGAGCTTTGTTTTTAAAACTCTGGTTTTTCTACAAATACAAGAACAAGAATACGCTCTAGATCATGTGACTTTCTATTAGATTTAATTTGGATTTGATTTTGTTGGGTTAGGTTGGAGTTTTTCTTGAGCCAGGCTCATGTTATGATTTTGACTTCATAAATTGACTTGGCTATACCAAAGCAAAGGTGTATCACTAAATCTTGGATCATGGACAATAAATAAAAGAAGAAAAAGTCGTATGTCATTCACAGACGAAGATTAATGAAGAAGAATGGGTTTGTTTATCCGAGATTTGAAAATACCGATCCGATTGGATCCGTTGGAATAAATTCTTGTTTTCAAGCCCCAAGGGATCTTCGTGATCCTGTGGGAATGATTCTATTTCTATGGAACAATCAACCGGCCAGCCACGCGCACTAATTAGGAAATGAATATAAAAATGTATAGGGCTATACGGACTCGAACCGTAGACCTTCTCGGTAAAACAGACCAAACTTATTATTATCGAAATGAGTCAAACTGTTTCAAAGACCCAACATGCTTTTTTTTTGCATTGGGCTCCTTCATTAACTGATAGAATGATCGGCTAGTCCACCATATTTTTTCTTGACAGGAAGATAACAAGATGGCTCCACGCGCTCGGATTCATTATTTGAATTCTGATCCAGGAGCAATACCAAAGTGTTTCAAAGAAGGGTTACCCTGACGTAGGTCTGCCTCCGGCCTAGATCAACCTAAGTTAAATGGAGTCTCTATCGATCCGCCCCAAAAGTCAAATATGATACTTCATACACCTTAAAGTTCATAGGACGAAAAAAGGTTATTTTGAGGTCCCTATACTCATTATGCCTAGCATTGAATGGACTGGGTATTCACCTTATCAATGATCAAACCAATGATGGGTTCTATTTGGTACCTGAATTGGCACCTGAATCGGACCGAACAAAATATTTGTCAGGCTGTTGTTCTCTTGTTCCCTCGAATGTTCCCTCGAATCCATGGAGTAAGACATCGATTTCTCAATAAGATCAATTCTGTTGATTGCATGATAGACTTCTCTGAAAAAGCATTGGCGCGCGTGTAAACGAGGTGCTCTACCTAACTGAGCTATAGCCCTTGTCATAGACATATTAACATCTAGATAATTTCTTGTCAAGATGGATATTCCATAATCCCACATGATAACTCTCTGATCCGTTTCCTGCCAAGAATTGGTATTGCTGAGAAGTCATATTCCGTCTATAATCCCCGATGTGATAGGTCCCATTTTTTCTTTCTCTTTATGATGATAAATGACCTACTTAACCCAGTGGTTAGAGTATTGCTTTCATACGGCGGGAGTCATTGGTTCAAATCCAATAGTAGGTAGAACTTATTAGATACCGGAGTCAAT